GTACCTGCGGACGATTTAACCGACCCCGCCCCTGCTACGACATTTGCACATTTAGATGCGACTACCGTACTCTCAAGAGGACTCGCTGCCAAAGGGATCTATCCAGCAGTAGATCCTTTAGATTCCACGTCAACTATGCTACAACCTCGGATCGTTGGTCAGGAACATTACGAAACTGCGCAAAAAGTTAAGCAAACTTCACAACGTTATAAAGAACTTCAGGACATTATAGCTATCCTTGGGTTGGACGAATTGTCGGAAGAGGATCGTTTAACCGTAGCAAGAGCACGAAAAATGGAACGTTTCTTATCACAACCCTTCTTCGTAGCAGAAGTATTTACCGGTTCTCCAGGGAAATATGTTGGTCTAGCAGAAACAATTAGGGGGTTTCAACTGATCCTTTCCGGAGAATTAGATGGTCTTCCTGAGCAGGCCTTTTATTTGGTAGGTACCATCGATGAAGCTACCGCGAAGGCTATGAACTTAGAAGTGGAGAGCCAGAAATGACTTTAAATCTTTGTGTATTGACTCCTAATCGAATTGTTTGGGATGCAGAAGTGAAAGAAATCATTTTATCTACTAATAGTGGCCAAATTGGTGTATTACCAAATCACGCCCCTATTGCCACGGCTGTAGATATAGGGATTTTGAGAATACGTCTTAACGACCAATGGGTAAAAATAGCTCTGATGGGTGGTTTCGCTAGAATAGGCAATAATGAGATCACCATTTTAGTAAATGATGCGGAAAAGGATAGTGACATTGATCTCCAAGAAGCTCAGCAAACTCTTGAAATAACTGAAGCTAACTTGAGTAGAGCTGAAGGCAAGAGACAAACAATTGAAGCAAATTTAGCTATCAGACGAGCTCGGACACGAGTAGAGACTCTCAATGTTATTTAGATACCTCTTGGTGCGCCCAAATAATCCAAAGAAGTTCCGTTTATCCAACGTATTTGGATTCTGCCGATTGAATCCCCCAAAATGTAATGGGAATCTGGTCCAACCAAAAAAGAACTAGAATCCGAGGAGTGGGGGGGCGGGTAAATAAAAAAGATGATGGGTAGAAAAACTTATTAGATACCAGTGCCTCCGGTAGCTAATAAGTTCTACCTACTATTGGATTTGAACCAATGACTCTCGCCGTATGAAAGCAATACTCTAACCACTGGGTTAAGTAGGTAATTTATCATCACAAAGAGAAACAAAAGGGACCCATCATATATATCGATGGATTGATTATAGATGGAATCTTATTTCGACGCAATACCAATCCTTGGCATGGCAGGAAACAGATCAGAAGATATCATATGGGATATTCATCTTGACAAGAAATTTTTTACATGCTAAAATCGGTAGCACTAAGGGCTATACCTCAGTTAGGTAGAACACCTTGTTTACACGCGCGCCAATGTTTTTCAGGGGAGTCCATCATGCAATCAACAGAATTGATCGTATGGAGAAATCGATGTCTGACTCCATGTATTCGAGGAAACAAGAGAACAATAGCCTGACTTTTGGTTCGGTCCAATTTGGGTGCCAATTAAGGGTACAAATAGAAGCCAACGTTAATTTCATAATTAATTGATAAGGTAAATACCCAGTCCCTTCAATGCTAGGCATAATGAGTATCAAGGACCTCAAACTTATAGTTTTCGTCCTATGAACTTTAAGGTGTATAAAGTTTGATATTTGACTCTTTGAGCAGAGCGATAGAAACTTCATTTCACTTAGGTTGATCTAGGCCGGAGGCAGACCTATGTCAAGGTAACTCTTCTTTGAAACACTTTGGTATTGCTCCTGGATCCGCATTCAAATAATGAATCAGAGCACGTGGAGCCATCTCGTTATCTTTCTGTCAAGAAAAAGTATGGCAAACTATCTGATATTTATATCAGTTGATGAAAGAGCCCAATGCAAAAAAAAATTTGTGTTTTTGACACAGTTCGAATCATTTTGAAATAATAAGTTGGATCGAGAAAGTCTACGGTTCGAATCCGTATAGCCCTAATTCTTAATGAAAATGAATTTCAAATAAAATAAAACAGAGAAGAGGACAGCCCAGCCCCCCTACTTTTTCATTCAATTTAATTCGTTTAATTAATCCGAAGTTTCTTAATAAAAAAGACCTTTTTTGTTTTGAAATATTCTATGAACAATGAAAATAAAATAGACTAGTCTGGACAGATCTTATGATTATGATGCCCCGTCGCCTTTGCCAAGGAGCCGCCCGGTTCCTGGACCAGGAAGCGCACCGATATCAGGATTCCTATTCCTAGGAGCTCGTGACGAACTCAACTTAACCAAGTTAGCGCTCTGGGCTCTTATCAGCAGTCCTTTTTGGACTGGACTGTTTTTTGGTATGTAGTTGCGGAGATCCCCGCTGCTGTGAATTCTTCTTTTGAATTTGAAGAAGTTACCGTCTCTTTCGGACAAGAAAGTTTTGTGATGGGTCAAAGCCCCCTCGAACTGTTGCAACCTTTTGTCCACATTTTGTTCAACCTCTCCCGACTCGATTGGCCTTGCCCTTGGGGCCGAAGTCTCATCCGCGCCTGCTATTGGTATGCAGATTTTCGGGAAATCTAAATCGTTTTCGTCCCAAGCTCCTTCCGGGAAGTAGTCATCCACGCCCACAGACGCCGACAACGGACTTATCGACAGATCCGTATCCGTAGTGGAAGATAGACTTATCGACAGATCCGTAGTGGAAGATAGACTTATCGACAGATCCGTAGTGGAAGATAGACTTATTGACAGATTTGGAGTTGAATATTCTTCGTCGAGGATTGGGGATAAATCCAAATCACTAATTATCGAGAAATCGACATTAATTGAATATGGACTCATAGATAGCTCTTGAGGTGAAGATTCTTTGTCATGGATTGGGGATAAATCCAAATCACTAATTATCGAGAAATCTACATTACTAAATCCCTGGTTGTGGCTTCGTAGGGATAGCTCTTCTAGGAATGCGTTGTTGTACGCTAGACTTGTGTCGGCAATTTGTTCTAAGCCCTTTGACTTCAAAGGGATGGGAATAGGCAAGGATACTTTTCTTTCAGGTTCTTCTTCATCAATTTGCCAGATGATCGCTGTGGGCCGAGGAGGAATCGGGGGATTTTTTGGTTTGCCCAAGAAACAGAAATAGGCTAACCAATTGAGCGCAGTGATAGATCCTCCAAAGAGTAAAGTTGTTTTGCTCAATAGGGACCCAATCGTTCCGAGCTGACTTCCTCCTGCAAACCAATTACTACTAAGTAAACCCACTCCAAAGAAGAAGGCTGTTTCTGCCCAACTAGTAACGCTAGACGAAGAGAGCAAAAAACGAGCTAATCGCGCGAATCCTAAGTTCATGGATAAGTCCCCCTTCCATAGTATAGTATAGTATAGTGTTCGAGGTCGAACACCATTTCATCCGGTCAAACCCATTAACCTCGATGTTAATGGGCGCTTGATGCTCCCGGAAAATGGAATCTCTTTATAATTGAATCATAGATCGATTTATCCATGATCCAATTATAAATTATATTTGATCAATAGACGATTGTTAACATGCCAATAATAAGGTTGCAACCAAGTAAACGGTAATGAAATGAATAAAAAAAAAGACTCGCAGAGTCCACAAGAGCTGTATTCTAGCCATTAAATATAGAAATATATCTACCCTAAACCCCCCCTTTTTTTAGGAATCATAATGTCTGAATTCACTGAACAAATAAAATATTCGTTGGGGGTATGGCATAAATAGGCCGGGAACCTGGGGAAAAAGATATTTTAGTTTCCTTTTTTTTTTTTTTACAAAGCATATCGGAATCCTTTTTTGCTACTATTCTAGATCGTATATACCGCCCCAATAGCTTATCTCGAAATAGCTTATCTCGAGCCGCCTATACATTGGGTTGGGATAAGCGAAACAAAGGCTAAAGCTCTTTTCAAAGCTAGTCAATGATGACCTTCCATGGACTCGCCTATATAAGCCGCAGCTAAAGTTGCAAAAATAAGAGCTTGAATACCACTTGTAAATAATCCAAGGAACATTACAGGTATAGGAATCACTGAAGGTACTAAAGAAACAAGAACAAGAACAACTAATTCATCAGCCAATATATTCCCGAAAAGTCGAAAACTAAGTGATAGGGGTTTTGTGAAATCTTCTAGGATGTTAATTGGTAAGAGGATTGGCGTTGGTTGAATGTATTTACCGAAATAACCCAAGCCTTTTTTGGTAAGACCCGCATAGAAATAGGCCACAGACGTGGGTAAAGCTAAAGCAACAGTAGTATTTATATCATTCGTGGGTGCGGCTAACTCCCCCTGAGGTAGCTCTATGATTTTCCGAGGTAAAAGAGCCCCTGACCAGTTCGAAACAAAAATAAAGAGGAACATAGTTCCAATAAAAGGAACCCAAGGACCATATTCTTCTCCAATCTGAGTTTTGCTCAAGTCTCGAATGAATTCAAGGATATATTCGAAGAAATTTTGACCGTCGGTCGGAATGGTTTGTGGATTTCGAACAGCTATATTGGTTGAACCTACTAAGATAGCAATTACGACCCAAGAAGTAATAAGTACTTGGGCATGGACTTGGAAATCACCTATTTGCCAATAGAAATGTTGGCCTACTTCCACACCGGATAGATCGTATAACCCTTTTAGGGTATTGCTGGAACATGGTAGAACATTCATATTGCCCTCTAAGTAGAACTAAAAAAGAAATTATTTTGATTCCACTATCTCTTTCTCGACTCGCCTACTTGAATCGTGTATTTCGGATACCAAGGAATCCTCAAAAATCCCCAGTGATTTTTCTCTCTTTTTTTTTTTTTAGATTCAGGAAAAGTAACCGATTCCATAAATCCATAAAATTTCCCGAAGTCATTGACTCTATTATTAATCAACGATTTGTTATAGAGCTAGAACGGCCCTCACAAATTGCCGAGACTAATTTGTTAAGAATGAATCGAATTGAACCTATAGAGTCATCATTGCTTGGAATCGGAAGATCTGCAAGATCCGGGTCACAATTTGTATCGATTAAACAAATCGTTGGAATTCCTAAAGTTATACATTCGCGAAGAGCCTTATAGCCGTCTTGCTGATCAACGACGATTACAATATCAGGCAACCCAGTCATATATTTGATCCCACCCAGATAGGTTTCCAAGTGATATAATTGTCTCTTCAAGATTGCTGCATCTCTTTTCGGAAGACGGTTGAGTCTTCCCGTCTTTTGTTCCGCTCTTAAATTGCTGAACGTATGAAGTCTCCTTTCTGTAGTGGACCAATTCGTTGACATACCACCGAGCCATTTTTTATTAACATAATGACACCGAGCCCTTATTGCAGCCGATGCGACTGAATCAACTGCTATTTTTTTGGTACCAACTATTAAGAATTGTTTTCCCGTACTCGCTGCATCAAAAACTAAATTACAAGCTTCTGATAAAAAACGAGCAGTTCTAGTAAGATTTGTAATATGCATCCCTTTACGCTTTGCAGAGATGTAAGGTGCCATGTTGGGATTCCATTTCTTAGTCTTATGCCCAAAATGTACTCCGGCTTCCATCATCTCTTCCAAATTGATGTTCCAATATCTTCTTGTCATTTTTCCTCACACTTCCTCTTTTTTTTTTAAGAGACGAGGTGCTCTAAATAAAGAATTGTTCCGACGGAACCTTCTACCGGAGATTGACCGTTGATACACGGGCCAAGCCATTAATTACTTTCTATTCGTTATTATCTTTATTACCAAATCGAATAACCGGACTAGATAGTGAAAGTGAAGTTAAAGGGATGAATTTGCTTTTAGAAATCATGAAATCCCGCAAATTAGGATGGATCATGGACTTTCTTTGGGATGCAAGAATCAAATAATTCTCTGTGTTGGAATAAAATATCTCTTATTTCCCCCCCGAATAGATTCTTCTTTTTCATTTCCAACGGAATGTTGCTGCGTTGCCTTGAACGGTACACGAATCCTTTGAATCCAGTACCAACAGGTATCATACCCCCCAGAACAACGTTCTCTTTCAGGCCTTTCAACCAATCGATACGACCTCGTAGAGCGGCTTTTGCTAAAACCCGAGCAGTCTCTTGAAAACTCGCTTCGGATATGAAACTTTGAGTATTCAGAGACGCCCTCGTTATTCCCAATAGGATAACTCGATAACAGATCGCTTCTTCCAAAGCGCGCGCTGTTCGTTCCGCTCGCAATAATCCTATGAGTTCTCCAGGTGAAAAAACATTAGACATTCCATCTTCTGACACCAACACTTTTGATGTTATTTGACGCACAATAATTTCTATATGCCTATTATGGATTTGCACCCCCTGGGATCGATAAACCTTTTGAATTTTATTAACCAAAGAGATACGGCTTTGTGCTATGGTTAACTCAGCGCCAATCAAGAATCCCCAAGGAATTCCAAGAATTCTTGTTATACATTCGTTCCAACCTTCAACCCTCTCTTCTAGGTTCATTGAGATTGAATCAATCGAACGCACTTCGAACACTTGTTCCACTTTTGGAAGACCTTGCGTTATATCACTAGATCTCGATTTTTCATAGATAAATGTAACTACTGTATCTCCTTCGTAAAGGATTGCTCCATAATGGCCATGAATGGTGGCTCCTGGAGTAGCCAAATAGGGCTTAGCGGATCTTATTACTAAAGAGTCAACATGAACAACAATAACCTGCCCAGATTTAAGGCGCGGTCCATATTTGGATATACATACATTTTCACAAATCAACTGTCCAAGGCGAATGATTGTCGATGTCTCTTCACAATAGACGGGCTGGAGCGAATCCCAATTCAAATTGAATGGATTCAAAATCATGTTACTGCATGGATTCGGATTCGAAATTTTCCCACTTTCATCCATTAAATAATAGTTAAGTACTTGGAAATTCTGTTTGAAATTCTCAAGGAGCAAATATTTATTTCCCAAGATCTGATTATGAGTTATTAAGTGGTAAGATGGAGAAAAATGCGCAATTTTCGGCACAATCCCTAAGGGACCCGACGAATTCGGAATTGGAATTCGGAGATCCCTTTTCCTTTTCATTGATTCTTTTCTCACATTGTTGTTATATTTCAAACCGTTGAATGGACCCATTCGAGAACAATTAGATGATGACAAAATGATCAAAGACTGGGATTCTTTATTTCGACTCAACAACGTCCAACTAGTTCCTTGATGTTGGGTAAGTGATTGTTGAATCCTTCCCTTGGAATAAAAAGGTTTGAGATTCATACAAGCTAATCCATTATCGGGGATCAATCCCGACCCTGCCGGATCATTCCTTTTTCTGTTATACGCGGACTTCGCTAAGTCCATTCTTAGGAAATCTCGAATCAGATCATTGACTCTTACTTCAACAAAGGAAGCATGAACCTCCTCTCTAGACGAACTCTTTTTGTCTTGGTCCCAATTCAAAACTAAACAAGTTCGAACTGATTGAATACTTGTGTGAGAAATTCCTCGAATTGTTTTGCCA